TTAAAGTCGGGATACCACCAAGTGCAAGTGGTGGAAGGCGTTGGAAGACCGCATTAAAGACAAGGCAAGAGTTATATGAATGGGTCGTCATGCCATTCGGCCCTATTACGGTAAGGCCAACGCACCTGCAACCTTTATGCGGCTGATGAACGATGTTCTTAGGCCTTATTTAGATTGGATGAATTCGTCACGGTCTACGACGACGACATCTGGTTTATAGCAAGACCTGGGAGGAGCATCTGAAACACGTAGAGGCTGTTCTAGAAGCTCTGCGTGAGCACCAGCTGAAAGCCCATACGGAGAAGAGCTTACTTATGAGCAAAAAGGGATGAGGGAGCTGGTATACTTGGGGCACATCATCGGCTCATCCGGAGTCAAGATAGATCCTGAGAAGACGAAGTCTGTCCGGGAATGGTCAACCCCCAAGTCGCTGGCGGAGGTAAGGAGTTTCCTCGGCATGACCAACTACCTCCGCACTAAAGATTCATAAAAAATGACTCCCGGTTGATCTTACTCGGGGCCCAGAAAAGAAACAGACCTTTCGAGATGGGGAGAGGATCCAGAGCGTGCGTTCCAGGCACTTAAGGAGAAAGTCTGCGAAGGACCGGTTCTGGCCATGCCAGACGTTCAGAAGCCGTTCGAAATCAAGACGGACGCTTCTGCTCATGCTTTGGGAGCCGTGTTATGGCAAGACGGCCGAGTGGTCGCGTACCACAGTGAGATGTTCAATACAGCCCTCTTAAACTTTCCCACATACGAGAAGCAGATGTCCAACGGCGATGGGTTGTGTGTGCTCTATGCAGCACGTCGAAGCCGTCCAACAGGAAGTTGGGGCTTTATCAGCCCAATACCTTCTTGGCCATGGGAAAAGCATCACCATAGCCATAGATTTCGTAGGACGATTGCCCTATCTCTTAAAGGCTCTTAAAGGGGGGGAATAACGGAGTTTTTGTCGTAGTCGACCTTTCGGATTCAGTAAGATGGCCATTTTGTACCAGGTCGATGCGCTGGCCGAATTCTGCTTTTAAAATGTAGTGGTATAATGATGTCTTTCTAAAAAAGATGCTGCAATCTTCAATCATCGTTCATCGAGCGCTTTCTCTCATCTGCCTTCTATGTATGCCTTTGTGGTCGTTAACGGGAGCAAATGAAGAGGAGCACAGCACCCCCCGCACGAACAAACAGAACTTCCCCGTAGGTCGTTATACCAATCAATCGATTGGGCCGGAATTTACAGAAACCTACGTTTGTCAATTGATCGTTAGCAATCGAAAGTGGAACTCAGTCCTGGGGAATTCTAAAGATAGATGTGCCAGATCGAAACCTTCTTCATTATTGGAACAAGATCGCTTCACAAAGCTAGGAATTTCATCAAGAGCTGGAAGGTCCGTACCCATTAATTTGTGTTTGGAGACATAGATCCTTGTTCCACCTATCGACTGATTCTAAGGTTCGGAAAAGGACACTTTTTGACATCCACTTTTGGAGTTCCGAGCAGGGATTGCGTAAATCAATGAAGTCAAGAAGTCACAGTCCGGGTCCAGGTGGGAAACTCATACCAGTACTTGGAAAACTCTAACGCCTCAAGAGAAGCTCTTTCTTCTTTTGGCTTAGGAGCACCCTTTTGCTAAGCTGGGAAAACCATGTTGATACTGGCACACAAGAAAGAGTAACTCCTCGAGGTAGGTAAGCGACTGGAAGAGTATTTTGAAGGCTTTCAGCAGAAGGTCTGCTAAACAAGTATGTATTACCATCATAATCAGAATCAATGTCCGGATGTTCCCGAAGGGCAAAGCTATAGCGCCTTTCCAGCCAGTCGTTCCAACAGGAATGCTTAAGATAACGAACCTTGACCAATCTCCTTCTTGTTCAAAAACAGAGGTAAGCCTCGACCGATCTATCTCTTCGACTTTCCCGAGCCTCTTCATCCTTCAAGCTTTGAGTGGACCGGGTAGCGTAAATCAGAGTGAATTCAAGGCCAAGGGAAATTAGAGAATGCTCGTCTTCATTGATCTTTGAATATTGAAGCCTTTTCTGGGATTTGTTTTCCAGGCTGTTACGCTGTAGCTTCCCCAACTGATTGCTTTGAACGAACGTCAATCAATGTCCGACTTCAAACCAACTTGGCTTTTGAGCCTTCCTTTAATGTGGCACTGAACCAGAGACCTTCTCCCATTGTCCCATTGGTAAATCCCCATCCTCGGAAGCGAAAAGCCTTTATTAGATAGATTAGTCTTTCCATGTGCTCTTGACGCGATGTCTCCTATGTGATCGAAACGTAAAGTGAGTCAACTAGATCAGGGGGGAAGACGAAACTCGTGCGTGTGAAAAGAAAGGGTGGATTCCCTCTCGTAACTCAATAGGTGATTTGCAGCTACACCGGGAGAAGAGTGGGCATCTATTTCTCTATTATTTTATCTTTGACTTCGGATTGAGACTTGAAGCTTTAGCCGGAAGGAAGACAAGACCAGGAACCCAAACCCACTGTTTTGTGCCACGCGGTTGAGCTTTCCCCCTTCCCATTGTGACTTCCATTCTTGTTTTCTAATAGAGGGAAAGCCGCTCTCCTTTATTTGAGGGTATGCCTTTACTTGTCGTTAGGAGAAGTAGCTTCTAAGGTATCATCTTGTAGTTCTAGGATTGGTTTCTGTCTTGCCTAGTAAGACTGGTAAGGATCGTCTAGTTCTTCGAGATTCTCTTTTGAAGAGGCATTTGTTCTTGGACGATGAACTAAACTTCGACCGGCCCGGGGGAATTTAGAAGCTATACGATCGGCACCTTTTTTGGCGCTTAGCGCGGTACCGCTGAGATCCTTCATCGGCCTCCCGCTGACGTCTCCCGATGTCTAAAAGACTCTCCTGGAGACTGGCCTCTAGTTCCCGCGTACGCGGGTCGGCCCTCAGACGGGCTTTCTCCTCCTCCGTGACCGTGACCTCCCCTAGGTTTGTGTCTAGGCTCAGGTTCGGGTCCGTATTTTGCGGCCTTCTTTCACTACTAGTTCAGCTTGCTAAGAGGCATACCGTTCGGTTCCCTTACCCAGGTTCATTTTTCTCATTGAATGGATAGGGCAATCCCAGTATTGGAATAAAAAGAAATTCTAATAGTTGTTATCTGACCTTGCTGCTAGCAGTAGCACAGCAAGAATCTGATTTGAACTCTGCCTTATCCTTATTACTAGATATGAGCTTCATTCCCCGCTAACCACATAAAGCTAAAGTGTGATTTCGCTCCTTGACGGAGAGTTCTCCTTCCGGGCCGGCTTTCCCGGCCTTCTAAGAGTAAGAAGCGCAGGTGGCGCAAGAAGCAATCCATGGCCCTTGAATTCGAAACGAAGAAGAGCATCAAGTATCGCTCGCTGTCAGGTAAGGCATAGAAGTTGAACGTCAACCCAAAGTATACTTTTGGCTCAAAGCCTATAGAATAGACAACAAAGAGGGAGTGACGAAGGAACAGGAAAGTCTTAGACTGAAATATCCTTCTTTCTATTTTCAAAAGAAAAGCAGGTTGTTCAACCGTAGGCAAGGGCGGTGAGGCTTGGGTGCACCAAAGTAGAGAGATCTGGGAAAGACTAAGGGAAGGGCTTATTTGAGAGCAGCTGAGTCAATAGCATTGGATTCAAGGGATGCCTATTTGTCCACATCACCAGTAAAGTAAAAAAGAAGGAAGGGTAAGAAATGTAGAAAAGTACTAAGACTAGCAGCCGATTCTATAGCAGTTTCTTCTCGAACAGTAAGAGCGCATTCAATGTCATCTCTTCCTAAGAGCCGATCATTTGCACGTGGATTTCCTAACTATTGATCCTTCCTCCCTTTCGTGGATTAAGGCAGTTAAGTTAATGCCGTATGCTAAGAGGGAAAATAGCGCAATTCTTAGGTTTTTCTCAATCAGCTCGAAAGAGGGAAGCCCCCCTCTTAATAAGATCTGCAGACCCACTTTCACTCCTCGTTTTGCCTAGTTCTTGTTGCTCCTTGGACCTCACAATCCCTTCTCTTCTAGCAGCACTAAGTCCGAGTGGTCGAAGCTTCCACCTTATCGCGATTCTAGTGCGCCTTTATCTCGCTTCTAGTAAAAGTTGTTCTTTGGTACCTGTCTCTTTCCCGAAAAGCAAGGAAGTCAGAGGGCAGTGTTTTCTCTAATTTGTTATAGTTGACTAAGGCGCCTGAAACAGCCTTTTCTTGCTATTAAAGCCCAAGTCCTTAGCGTAAACACTAAGCGAGGATACAGAGGACTGCCCAGGCGGGTAGTCCGATGGATACGAACGGTATGTACTTTCTCATATCAGCATCTCAACAGTATAGATCAACGCGTACTAGCGCTTCGAGCCAATGCTGCGGATCAAAGACCTAGATGATCCATAGCGTAAAACACTAAGCAAGTTTACTCCGTAACCTCTATGCATCGGGTCTATTTAGATCTCTGGGTACTATGGATAGGCTAACATTTGATCTAAGCTGCATATCGAGGTCGGAATGGGAACGAAGAAGACTTCGATCATTCAACTTTAGCTTATGAAGGAATCATGTCACTTGGAATTCCGGAAAGTGAATCTTCTCTTTCAGATTCTGGCCTTGGTATAACTTGTCTTTGATTGGGATTTCGGTTGAAAAGATGTTAGGCCGGTTCCTCATGTGCCGAGGCAATCTCGATTGAAGCCAATTCAAGATTTTCCCACTAAATCTTTTTTATAGAAATAGCACTCGATCAAAGGGGAGCATAAGCAAGTTCAGTGGTTGAAACCTCTGTAATCGATCGATGGGAACCTCAAAGCTGTCTGAGGCAGGAGCAAAGTCATATTAGGCACTGCCGCAGCATCAACTAGTACAAGGAAGAGGCACGATAGCGAAGAGAAATCCATCTCAATCTAAAAAAAGCATTGCCTTGGGCATGCAACCCAAAAAGATAGAAAGACCGCTCGCTCGAAGAAAGGTCTTTTAGAGCCTGGTACCAGCCAAGCCCCCTTTAGGGCATATAGTAGAATAGCATAGCAAATAGATGTAAGAAAAGGTTGCTTGCTCGAGAAAAGATCACATAGCGTGTATGGCTACTCCGGTTGTTGCTAGCAAGACTCTATACTGAATAGAGCAGTACTTGCTAATTGATTATGACGTGTATTAGCTTGCATAAAGATAGTTTACTTAGAATAGAAGTCTGGTAGGGTTGCTAGAGAGCGGGGCTACTAACTACTTGCATATAAGACTCTACAGCTAGACTTGCCGGAGGTTTCTTTGCAATACTTGAGACTATACTGTATAGCTATAGAAGGCACCTATTTGCTATGCTATTCTACTATACCGATATAACACACTAGTGGCTTCCGACGCTACACTAGCTGCTGTATTAGCTACACTAGCCGCTTGAATAAATAGGGCTACTACTTGAGGAAGACCTATTTATGCTACTTGAATAAAGAAGTGTGAGTGCCATTGATCGCGGATCGAGACTATTAGGTTGTTGGTCTTGGAAAGGCTTACCGAGCTATAGCTCCACATTTTCAGGAGTTAGCGTAGAAGGAAAGTTGACTTGCTGCGTGTTATACGCGCTGGAAACAAAACAGCCATTTAACACACGGTTGAGACCTTTTAGAATGTAGCGATTGGGGATTTGATGTTTCAATGACAAAAGCTGTCGATGGCGGTTATCTGTTCCTGGTTCTGGTTCAAATCCTGTCCCCGTAACGAACCTCTTTTTTGTGAGCCTGCGTTGTAGCCTTTTGTATAACTTGAACAGCTTGGAAAAGAAATATAGTAGAAGATGAAGATACATCCATCCCTCTATATTCTTTCCTAGCTGCACCCATGTATAGAATGAAAAAGGGCATCAATTTTCATTTTTCTCGCTCCTGTCTAAGTAAAAGCCCTTGCGTCGGTTTTTCCCGGGAAAACGCACAAGTTCGAGCTTTTAGATCCATCTACGGTCATAAATGTCAGAGTAAGGTTTTCGACCTAGTCAGACGCGGAGGTTCTAGTTGTTCAGGCTTGATGCTTTGATCGCAAGCCTGCCGGGAGTCAATCTCGCTTAGTGTTATACGCTATGGGATTTCAGGCGCATATGGGCTCAACATAGATTCTATCCCGTGCCGTGGGCAGACCTTAACTATGGATCTAGGCCCGTCAAACAGTCGCTAGAATGAATAACAACAGAGATCGGACTCTTTGAGAAAGTCGACCCATACGGTTATTACCCGCGCCTTATGTTAGGCTCTATACAAGGTCAGCTCCATAGTGTCGAACACTAAGCATCTTTCAGCTCGATACAGCAATTCCAGCAACAGCAGTTGGGAGGCAAGGTTATGAAAGAAAGCCCCGATCTAGACAGGACAGATACACCAATCAATTAGCAGAAACTTCGCTCCAAAGAACGCTTTTGTTTGCTAGCCATAGCACAAACTGAGCTAGATGTGTCGTCCTCGACCACAGAAGTAGGCCACGCTTAGCCAATTCACCCTTGACGTAGAATTAGCGATCGGCCGGCATTGATAGCACTTTTATTTTAAGCCGACTCCAAGATCCAAGGATGAAGCCACGGAACTTTCTTAGAAAGTCTATCTGGTCTAGTCTAGGAGAGCTTCAAACTCTAGGCGAAGGTGCATGAGGAACTGCTCTCGTTGCCGGTGTGACAGTATGAGTAGACGGTGCTGCTAATCCTTAACGAGCTGACGAACGAATGAGCAAGCCTGCCTGCGAGTGAATAAACGCTGCGAATGCTTCTCGTCTTCAGCTGTCAGGACAGTTGTCACAGAAGGCAGCTCGATAACCCTATCTTCCAGCCATTTTTGAACATTTAAACAAAATTACCCTAACGTTATCTTCTGTGCATGGAAGGTGGTAGCCGGTTTGATCAATTAGAGTCGCAAGAAGTTTGCTGCTCGTTGGTAGTAGAATGCTGACTAACCGGCTCCGTCCTTCTTTGACGAAATGGATGCTTTAGGAGAGGTTGGGAAGGAGGGACTTCGCTAAATAGGGTCTGTGTAAAGTGTTTTTCACGGACATCCATCTGAATTCAATCCATTTCCTCATCAGAAGAAAGTGAGCGGCAAATGATCCAATATCGGACCTGGCGAATATCTGTCTCTCAATCCCGGGATTCCAATCCAAATTATGCATTTACTGACCGCACTATCTTTCTTGATTCGCTGGGAGAGAGTGGAGAGTCAAGGTTCGTTGGCAAGTACTTCCTTTCTATTAGTGCCACCGGAAAGGATGAAAAGAGATAAGATGCTGATGGTTAGCCTCGTAATTGAGAGTTTCTGATGAATGGAGATGGCTATGGGGCCTACCTATGACTGATTTCCCCTTACAGGTCTGAAAGGTCTCAGATGCCTGGGCACATATCCATGGGACAGATAGATCGAATGCAGCATAGGGGTCAATGGCAGCCGCAGATGGGCTTTCACACTCCTTCTCTATATAAGATCCATAGCTTGAACAAGACCGAGCACTGTGAGAGAGGTGAGAAGTTTCTTGGGTTTGGCTGGCTACTATAGGCGCTTTGTGGAGGGTTTCTCATCCATATTTTTGCCATTGACTCAACTACAACTAATTTGGAAACATTGGGCAATTTACTTTAGACTTCTATTGCTGCTCAGAAGAAATAGGGGGATCAGAGACAGTCACTGTTGGAAACTGGGGAGTTGGCTGATAAAGATGGACAGTAACGATCGCGTAATAGAAATTCTTCGGCCTCGTCATCGAAAGCGGCTTCCAATTGCTCGGAAATTCTAAGCTATATGGGGGACTTGGATGGTGAGCAAAAACAATTGATCAAGAAGTTGGTCAACTTTCGCATGAAAGAAGGTAAAAAACCAAGAGTTCGTGCTATTGTTTATCAAACTTTTCATCGCCCAGCTCGAACTGAACGCGATGTAATCAAACTTATGGTTGACGCCCTAGAGAATATAAAGCCCATATGCGAAGTGGAAAGAGTAGGAAGAGCAGGTACTATTTATGATGTCCCTGGGATTGTAGCCAGGGATCGTCAACAAACCTTAGCTATTCGTTGGACCCTTGAAGCAGCTTTCAAACGACGTATAAGCTACAGGATAAGCTTAGAGCAATGTTCATTTGATGAGATACTGGATGCTTACCGAAAGAGGGGAATTGCACGTAAGAAAAGGGAGAATCTTCATAGACTGGCTTCCACCAATCGAAGTATCGCGCATTTCAGATGGTGGTAAAGTGAGACCACAAAAAGAGCTCTTCCGAATGATAAATAAAAAAAGTGCTTAGTTTCGTTGGAAAAACCAACGCAAATCTCATATTTACTTTATAAAGCCGGATATAGAAAAGGTTGGAGAGAGTGACTTTATGAAATTCTCTTATGTTATGTAAGTAGCTATGTAGTTAGTTAGTCTTTTTTTTATAGTAAGCCTCTTCCCTGTGTATTAGCTCCCCTTTTTTCAAAAAAGAAGCCCCAGCTCCCTAAGAGGGACCCTTCTCTGATAAGGAAGGAAACAAAAGAATCTCAATTTTACGACAAATCCGGTCCGATGGCTGTTCTCCACTAACCACAAAGATATAGGGACTCTATATTTCATCTTTGGTGCCATTGCTGGAGTGATGGGCACATGCTTCTCAGTACTGATTCGTATGGAATTAGCACGACCCGGCGATCAAATTCTTGGTGGGAATCATCAACTTTATAATGTTTTAATAACGGCTCACGCTTTTTTAATGATCTTTTTTATGGTTATGCCGGCGATGATAGGTGGATCTGGTAATTGGTCTGTTCCGATTCTGATAGGTGCGCCTGACATGGCATTTCCACGATTAAATAATATTTCATTCTGGTTGTTGCCACCAAGTCTCTTGCTCCTATTAAGCCCAGCCTTAGTAGAAGTGGGTAGCGGCACTGGGTGGACGGTCTATCCGCCCTTAAGTGGTATTACCAGCCATTCTGGAGGAGCAGTTGATTCAGCAATTTCTAGTCCTCATCTATCTGGTGTTTCATCCATTTTAGGTTCTATCAATTTTATAACAACTATCTCCAACATGCGTGGACCTGGAATGACTATGCATAGATCACCCCTATTTGTGTGGTCCGTTCTAGTGACAGCATTCCCACTTTTATTATCACTTCCGGTACTGGCAGGGGCAATTACCATGTTATTAACCGATCGAAACTTTAATACAACCTTTTCTGATCCCGCTGGAGGGGGAGACCCCATATTATACCAGCATCTCTTTCGGTTCTTCGGCCATCCAGAGGTGTATATTCCCATTCTGCCTGGATCCGGTATCATAAGTCATATCGTTTCTACTTTTTCGGGAAAACCGGTCTTCGGGTATCTAGGCATGGTTTATGCCATGATCAGTATAGGTGTTCTTGGATTTCTTGTTTGGGCTCATCATATGTTTACTGTGGGCTTAGACGTTGATACCCGTGCCTACTTCACCGCAGCTACCATGATCATAGCTGTCCCCACTGGAATCAAAATCTTTAGTTGGATCGCTACCATGTGGGGGGGTTCGATACAATACAAAACACCCATGTTATTTGCTGTAGGGTTCATCTTTTTGTTCACCATAGGAGGACTCACTGGAATAGTTCCGGCAAATTCTGGGCTAGACATTGCTCTACATGATACTTATTATGTGGTTGCACATTTCCATTATGTACTTTCTATGGGAGCCGTTTTTGCTTTATTTGCAGGATTTCACTATTGGGTAGGTAAAATATTTGGTCGGACATATCCTGAAACTTTAGGTCAAATCCATTTTTGGATCACTTTTTTCGGGGTGAATCCGACCTTCTTTCCCATGCATTTCTTAGGGCTTTCGGGTATGCCACGTCGCATTCCAGATTATCCAGATGCTTACGCTGGATGGAATGCCCTTAGCAGTTCTGGCTCTTATATATCCGTAGTTGGGATTTGTCGTTTCTTCGTGGTCGTAACAATCACTTCAAGCAGTGGAAACAACAAAAGATGCGCTCCAAGTCCTTGGGCTGTTGAACAGAATCCAAACACACCGGAATGGATGATACAAAGTCCTCCAGCCTTTCATACTTTTGGAGAACTTCCTGCTATCAAGGAGACGAAAGGCTATGTGAAGTAAAAGAAGAAAAAGTATCCGATTGCTACTAAGAACCTAACATAACATTTTTTGAAAGCCCTGAATCCTTACTCTGTACGGAGCAGTAGGCTGGAGTTATAGTCCGTATGCGTACCGTAGTACTTGCCTGGAGTAGGAAAGAGTGTTCTATCTCTTTTTTAGCCCTTTAAGAAAGAGTTACTGTTCTCTGTTATCAAATCGTCTGTGCTCACGAATCGATTGTGGAAGCTTAATGAAAATGAATTCTCGTTTTCTAGTTACAGTCAACACAGTAGCTGTAACGTGACCAGTGCTTTGTCCTTTATCTAGATCTATATAATAAGGCTGCAAGAATAGGTTCTTGTCTCTTTGAATCGTATCATTCCTACTCTATCCAATCCAACCTAGCTTCATCCTGTAATCGTCTGCTTGGTAGAGCTTGAAATCAATGGTTGCTTTCAGCCCGCCTTTTCCAATATCAGGCAAGGTCTCACTCTTTCACAGCAAGGCCCCTTCCCCACCGACTTGTTACCGTCCTATCGAGGCCTCTCTTAGAGGCGTACTTTTTCCACTTCCACGTGCGACCCTTGCCTTCTTTGGAGCTTTAAGCGCGCTCCAAAGCCATGTCTTTGCTCTATACCAACCTCCCTTCTTTTTCCCGACTGCCACAATATGGGAAATCCAGCATATCTGGATGTCCAGATTGCATATCTCAGCCATTTTAGTTGAAAATGACCACATCATATCAATGAGTTTCACGTGATACGGAACTGCATTTGGTGATCAATTGCCCGGGTCCATGCAGATGTTGAATCGAAAATCAAACATCTATAACAAATGTTTCATCCCTCGTGCATGAGCGGGCACGTGAAGCTGCTTGTTTCGGGTGTGGCGAACACTGAACGTTGATACAGGGCATAGTTGTCCCGCTCGTCGTTACGATCCCAATCACGATCTGATAGTGACATTCACATAGTTGAAGATGGATTCGTTCGCGAAAGAAAGCAAATGCAAGGGGGCTAAGATTAAGAGCTTTTCAAAAAAAGAAAAAGAAAAGTCCTCTGCTTCGGCGGATAGGAAAAATGCTTCAACGGATGAAAGCACTTACTTGATTCCTAAGGAGGACGGCGAGCGAGTGGGGTAAGTAAAAAAGGGGTAACCAACGAGCACTCCGCCTCCTTCTTGGTGGAAGCCAGGGTATCACTTCAGTGATACCTGGGCGAATTCTGCGATTGCCGCTTTCAGGTGAATTTGGAAAATAGGGCAGGGCAAATGCTTTTTCTCGAAGATGCGGCGATTCCGCTCTTCCGTACTTCCCAACACGTAAAGCAGAAGGTAGTACACCTTTTTGGACTTATTTTGAAATTCTTCAGTGAACCAAGACAACACAGCCATTCTAAAAGAATTTGGGCGAGACCATGCTTTGGAGAAAAGTTGTTTCTTGAAAAAGAAAGTGACTCCTCGGTCGATAAAATGCAGGACATAAGAGTCTAGTGTGTTCCGGAGTGTCAACTAGAAATGTTGACCAACCGCTGCTATGCATCACGGAACCTTGTCTTCGATGAAGCATCATCGTGGTGGTCACCACAACAGGTGATATTACCTTCTTCCAAAGAAATAGCAGAAAAGTTGCAGGAGAGACTGGGGCGGATGAAAGACAGCCAAGCTCAGAAGCTATTGAGCCGTCAATACCGTTGACTAGTAAAGGTGAATCAGAGCAGTAATTACACAGTTTACGGCCTTGGTTTAGCCGTGGTTGAGTGAGTGGTGGACTCGTCGTGTACCATGAACGTTTCCTCTAGTGTCTATGTCTGCTAGCTATGTCTCAAATCTCAAATCGAGCTAAGCATTCATGGTATCGATGCTACAAATAAGTAAATGGTCTCAACTCGGCTAACTCAAAATCAGGGTTCTTCCTCTTTGAATCAGCAGTCCCAAGAAGGCACCAACAAAGGAGCTGCTCCTCTTAAAAATGCTATAATCCCGAAGGTAAAGACCATATCATTACGAAAAGATAGGACTGATCTCGTATGATTACTTCATTAAATGCACTTGTCATTCTTTGTCAAACACACTTATCGAGAAAAGATAGCTCTAACTATTCGCTCGATTTAGATCGAAAAGGAGAACATTCTATTAGGGCAGGGGAGGAAGCTCCTATTTCAAGTTAAAGAAGCGATTCATTACACAAGGGATAACCTTTTCCCGGACTGGAGTACGGTAGGGGCAGAGGGACAGAGAGATTCTACCACAGCTTGTGACCGGAGGAATTGATAATGGGTCTGCACTGAATTGTTGTCCTATGAAAACCGATAACTGTTTGGGTCTGGGACCCACTGATTTCACGCCATCGAGCCAGACTATCCGAGTATATGACAGTTCAAGAAGTGAAGTGAAGGGTACCGTCACACTGCCAATAGTAGTTGGGCCACTGCAACATTCGAATGAAAAGTCTTAGATGTGCCTGCTAGCAACAATCTTCTCCTAGGAAGACCCCAGATTCATAGCTTGGGTGCCGTCCCCTCATCTCTCCACCAGAAGGTATAGTTCCCATTAGGGAAGGCGATCGTTACCATTCAAGGGGGGCGACAACCATGCTTCCTCCCCAAGAAGCCAAGTATCCCTGTGCTAGAAATCCGAAAGTCCACTGATGAGTACACATTGTCTGGATTCACCTTCGAAGAGGTATCTGCTATTGCTGTAGAGAATACTACAAGGGAAAGAATAAGCCCATCTTATGACACCTATGGAAAGACCAACGTGCCCTGTATGCTGCTGAATATGGAACACTCCCCATTTAGAAGGAAGGGTCTAGGAAAGAAAGCCTATTGAGCCAGTCATTCTATTATCCCAACTGCTACTCCACCGTTTAGGCTAGGCTACAAACCCACTGACAGAGAGAAAGAAGAGATAGTGCAACAGGGCAAAGAGGAAGGCCTTGCTTTTTATTGGACTTGGTCTTTTTTCAGCAAATGATATGTCCAATATGGATGTAGGGAGAAGTGCAAGTAACAAAGCTTAGTTAATGATGATTCTAGCTTCAGCAATGAGCGGGACAAGACAACCAACCCGGGGGTTCGGGAATAAGACCCAGAGGGTAACTTGTCAAAGACATACGCTCAACTCAACCAGAAAGAGAAAGCTACTGCCTTCTTCGGCAGATGAATAGGTAGAAGACATCCTCGTTGATTTCACAAAAACTCATTTTATGAATTCTATTTTCACTTTGAATTTAAAAAGGTTCCGAGTTTTCTCCCGATAAGGAATGAAAGACAGGAAGATGCGGATAAAACACTAGACTGATAGAAAGATCAGACGGATCTACCCGCTGACGAGTCGACTCCCACCAGCCTGTCTCTTCTACCCGTTACTATTTGCTAGACACGCCTTCTTAACTGGCTTTAGTTTATACCTGACCTTATCTTATGCAACTCTCGCTGAATAGAGTTTCCGGAGTAAAGAGTCATCTCTTCTTTGCTTTGAGCAAAGCCAAATGCCTCCTACTTTTTTCTTCGGATTAGAGTAGAAGGAGCGTGCTTAAAGTGTAAACTCAAGCAACGAAAGATTGCTGCAGTTTTAGAATCGGCAAATTAATTCATCTATACGCGGACGGAAAAGGGATCAACGCTCTTCCCCTTAACTGAATCAGCAACCTACTATATAGAAAAGTATAAGCACTCATTTCTATTATAAAGAAAGGGGCAAGAACAACCTAACGCCTTGCTCTTTGAAACTTAAACTTTAAGCCTCCACTTGCTGTCTACGCTCGCTAGTTTCCTACCTCCGTCTTGGTCTACCGGTCTCGCCAGCCTTCCTCTTGGCTAAGCCCCGCTTGCTCCGTAGTGCGCAGATTAAGGGATTTCTTATGTGGAAATAAGCACTTTGTCACTTTGGTTTCTTGAATTGTTTTTAGTTTGCCTTAATTTAATAATTTAATATAGTGAAAAGGAAAATAGAAATCCTGTTTTCATCCATTTTACGGGGGTTCTCTAGTTTTAGAATTCGAATTATCCTTAACCTTAGGATTGAAGGTGGGCGGAAAGATCAGTCCCAGCAATACCCAAGATTTCCGCCAATAGCATGATGGTTGCTAAGGTAATGTGGAACAGTGGTTATAAATTCGATTATAGGTTGGGTCAAAATAAGCAAGGAAGGTTGAAGCCGATACAGGTGAATGACAATAAGGCCCCACGGGTTAGGTTAGGTTTTAACCCCACCAAGAAGGACAAACTGCAAGTAGCCGCTCAGAAGAGGGGGAATAAGCTTGCCAAGTGAGAAGGAGGAACTCCTGTCAGTAGAGGTCTCGGGAAAATGCCCCCTCTATCATATTTCCAAAAGCCCCTCAGCTAGAGATTCAGATTGAAACAGAGGACAAATAAGTTCAAGCTCAGATACCAGAAACGAGAAAAGTATAATTTTATCAGGAGTTTTTGGCCCAAACAAAGAAGTCCCGTGATCTGAAAGAAGTATTTGACTATGATGAGTCTTTTGTCTGATCCTTTTTATGTAACTCTGTTAAGTGGAATGTTCTTTAAGCCACTAACTATCTGGAAAGAAATCTGCTTTGACCGCTCTGTCAGTGAATAGCTCGGGCGAGCGAAGCGAAAGCAGATACGCGTGGGATTGTATCTCTACATCTATTATTGAAACAAGCCTCTAAGCTGTTAGTTGACCAAGGTAACGTTATCCTTCATAAGTTTTCTCCCTTTGCCTTTTTCCTCTGCTTAAGGACTAGAAGGATATTAATTCTTTAGTTAGAGAGCTGAATGGCACGATGCTGGGATCCGACAGTTCAGTCCTCCCATGTACAAGAACGCTTAAAGTACGCAATGAAGCACGTTCCAACTGAAACAACAAGAATGACAAGTCCGCTTGGTTACGGTGGAGGGCTGCTCTGGTCTGCAGTTTTTAATTTAGGTCCTTGGGAAGCACTAACCACAAATCGGAGACAGCTGCCCTTCCATGTATGTGCCCAGATACTCTCGTTTTGCGAGAAGATCGCCCGAGAGGCTACTTTGTCTTGCCGATAGCCTAGAAAGAAGAGGCATCACGAATTAAGAGCTTCCGACTAGAGGAAACACTTGTACTAGCATATGGAAAGATACATTCGCTTTGTTTTAGCTGTTTGCGCTATGATTGGATTTTTGATCTGGTGGTACACGGCGCCGATGACTACTGACACCACGCGCGCTTAGCGCACCAGACCTTCCAGCGCTAAGGTGGTTGGTGTGGTAAGGCAAGCAACTCCTCTTTCCGAAGAAGAGTGCCCGCCCGAGCTATCTTAAAGTAAAGCTCTCTAGCAAATTATCCCGATTAGCCAAACTGATGTCATTAACCCTTCCTCATTAACCGCCTCTAGCTAGAACTCATATATGCAAGAAGCAAGTAAACAAGCTATATCGGGAGTACTACTATAGACTTTCCCAGCTGATCAGTAGAAAGAGCTAAGCCTTGGTGAGGCAGCTAATCAGACAAGCACCTCTGCATTCAAGCCTTTTCCCATCGTTAAATACCCTCGTAGCAGGTATCGCTAAGTCCAAACTAAATGTGTTAAGCATATGACTCATATCTCTTTTTTGCTTTCTTTCTTTCACCGTCTTTTTTGCTTGTTTTTTGCATCAAATAGAAAACACATATTATATACGAAATTAGCGAAAAAAGAGAGTTTTATACCTTTTTTCTGCGTCTCCTATAGGCTCAAAAGTGCACTTTTTTGATCTTTCCCGAACAAGGATGAATCCATAGAAAGAAGCCAAGAGAAGATAAACTAAGAGCATAACAGAGTGCAGTTAGCGACTCAGTCCACAGATTCGGCTTAGTAACAGATTAACAGAGTCGGTAGTTGCTAAACCCAATGAGCTAGATCCCCTAACTAATACAACAAAGACGGTAGCTGCGTCAGGCCTAGAGCCAGTAAGAAGACAGTCAGTGGTTCTTGCAGGCCCATTGAGTAAGGGTTAGGTCAAGTGGAATGTAAGTAGTAACGAGTTGGTAGCTTCTAAGGGGAGCCTGCCAGTAAGGAAGAAATTCCGTTCACTCGTCGGGAGCTAAAGCAAGATTGTTAGATGCTATTTAAGCAGTTCTTCGTTTGTTTCAGGCTAATGCTAGTAATCCCGATCTATCCTATCACCATTCCAATCAGCTATTGCCCCTATTGAGTAAGTAAGGCTCCCCCTCTCCTTTACTAATAGGGGGTAGGTAAGCTAAGTCTTCAGTCCGAGAAAAACTCTATCGAATAAGCCCAGCTACAAGTACCAAATCCTGCTTTTCTTCCATAGGATTAGCATAGGAATCATTAATAGTTTAATTCTCTCCCGGAACTACCCAATCTGTTTTAAACTCACATTTACCACGTCGCATTGACAAGTTCAAAAGTAGCCCAACCGGCGGCAAGAGCCAGTCACGAGTTGGTAGCAGCGGCTGTAGCCAGTACGGATAAGATCCCTGCGTAAGGGTTTCAAGCAAGTAGCAAATCAAGGTTTGATGCCGAAGCCGTACCCTATCACTTAAAGGGAGATGGCCTAATTTCTATTCTATCTATGGAAATTTCAATCGAGAATAATCGTCAGTTTGAGGCCTATCTTTGAACATAATAGTTGGCATGAGAATCCTTATCAGCGGAGTCTCTGTGTGTTGAGATCGAGGGTCTTTTTTTTTATGGGAACCGAGCCGGAAACTGTGACGCCGCTACTGGTACGCTTATCTAAAAGGCAGGGGCAGCCCGAGAATGCCGCTCCCCCCCTTTCGTTAAATAGGGATGAGTAAGCAATCTTTTTTCCTATCCGTTCCGTGGGTTGTTTAGGGTGAGCCAATAGCATTCCCTCTTCTTCTTGTTTAGGTAAAGGTCGTCCCTAGTCCGTCTATATATCATGTAATGATTAGTCAATCTGGTGTAACAGACTCCACTAACTATAAGGCTTAGAATCACCACATTCATCATCAACGAGAGTTCAAGCGTCGAATAGGCCCATCTTTTGATCCGGTGAAAGACATAGCTTAGCTTTCTATATGATAATTCTAGCCCGCCACCTCCCCGGTAGGGCATCTCCTCTTTGACTCCTCTTCTGATCCTGTACCTAAGGACTATGCTTTCCTTTTCCATGAACTTTCTCATATCTTATAGGTAATAGAGTCTCAAAGCAGGGTCCCCCAATGACAGCCTTCTTGTCTCCTCACTTTTGGTACTAGTACACCTTTGCGTGGTTTCTGTCTTCACTTTATGGCAATTCTCTCGATCTCTGATAAGTCAGCTAAAGGAAGCAAACTCTAATAGTTTCTAAGTGAGTAGCTTTCTTTCATAACCTTCCTATATAGGAAGTAGCTAAAGTATCCTCCCTCTCCTTAATCGAGCAAGTAAACTCCCTCTCTACTAGATCGGTTGTTGCTAGCTAGACTATAAGCTACTTAGCAGGACTTGCAGGAGAAAGCCGGGTAAATAAAAATGAAAGCCATCGTTGGGGTACTTCGAATAAACTGGAGTACATATAAGATACACTGGTGCTAAAACTTAAAAACCTTAATACCTCAGGATTTATTCTCTTTTAAAAACCTCACAAATCGCACAAGAAATCTCAAGCGTATGCCATCGATCTTGAATTCATTCCTTTTAAATTGGGAGCGGAATCAGAGGAGATCTTATAATAACTAATAGTCCGGCACTACATAGTTTGCTACCACTACTGAATCTTCTGTTGCCACTGGATGAGCCATTGATGCCACCGAAGGGACTGATATATTCTTATCAGCTGTCATAGATGATCAAACCCCCGCCGTTGGATTGCTTTCTTGAGTATGCTACCATTGAATAAGAGGATGTGGTACTTGGTGTCGCTGGAGCTTCGTAAAAGCATCTTTTGTTTGGCACACCTTTCGCCGCTTGAGAGGAGAGTCAAAAGTCGAAGCAAAACTCTCCCGTGCCGGAAAAACATACCTCCTTGAATCTGCATCTTTCTCTGTTGGTTCATTGACGTTAGGAAGCGACGGGGGTAATGACGCCGATTTCATAGCTTAAAGGATGCGCTAACTAACGCATAAAAAGATCGGGGACGTCTCCAAAACAATTGCTATTGCATCTCCTGTTGTTGAATCAGTCTTTCTCGAAGCTATTGCCCTTTCGAATCTTAGTTCTTTAGAAGAAAGCTATTACTCGCAAATTCCCCTTTCGGGGGCTTCTACTTCTAAAAAACATTCTTAATAGGCCGAAACCCACTTATAAACGATTCTCTATGTTTGATGTTAGCCCACAGGCAGAACGAAATGAAAAAATTTATTGATGAAAATAGAATACGAGGGAAGAACCCCATCCATCAATAAGGGTGAAGCCTGACGTTCGGGACTTAGTGCAGTGAGGCAATCGGAAGATTGATAGCACTCGTGTAAGGTCTGGTTTACTTGTTTTATCATCCATCTCCTAAGGGTTAAGAGAAGGCTAGGATAGTTGGTCAGGATCATAGAGAAAAGGAGTGAGTCTTCTTCCAGTGCTTGAAGCCGAGCGCATTGGAAGCAAAGGCAAGGTCCCATTCCTCTACTCTAGTTGAAGTACAAGTTCATCAAACCCCGTAATGAGGTAGTTTTTTTGTAGTTAGTTAATAGATATCCTAACCTTAGTGGTTCTTTATCCTCTTTTTTTTACTTTGTTTCCGCAGGCGGGGGATTCGTGAGTCCATTCTTTTCATCTTTCTCTTCTAATGTATGTAGTGAGTCGAGTTCTGACTCCTTGACTGGTTGAATCTCTGAATTAGGCAAGGGAGTCATGAAGGTCGTGAGGCGCATTCTCTTTTCAAGAATCTCTTCCCTGCTCTTGTTCCGGGCTAAGGATGTTACCGAAGGTGAGGGCCTTTCCCGCTAGGGCAGTGAAGTTCGTGCTAAATGACCGAACGAACGTATCTGGTTGCGAGTCTTCTCCTACTGAGAACAGAGCTGCTGGGTGAATTCTGCTCTGATTCCTGAAAATGGTTATCCGTGTTGTGTTCTTAAGTTAAAGTCCTTTGCTGTAGTTCATTTCCTTTGTCTTAAGTGATCTATTAGAGAGCTTCCCTGTGACCACCCGAAAGGTAAGAAAGAGATGCTCCGTGTAGCTAACCCCAAGTCTGGTAGCCTTTGAAAATAGGTTTCTGACGTAACTGCCTATCATGCCAAGCTTTACGCTGTTGCTCTTGCACAGGAGGTTGCCATCTTCCTCGGGATGGATCAATTTGTGTAAACGATCGCTTTCTATGTCTCCCAATCGATGCGGTACTGCCAATCGTAGACTGGTGACCGGGGAATGAGAGCTTCAGCTCCATACACCATGATGAATTGAGTGTTTCAATTCGTTGTTTTTTAGGTTCTTTGTGTATATGCCCAACTGTAGGTCACCTATGTGACCAATCCTCACCATTGGTTTCACAGCACTGAGTAAGCATACTAATTAAGACCGAGTTGGTTTATTTTTCCTGTCCATTCGCTCTAGGTAATGTAATATGGGCTCGACTTCCTTTGAGCTATGAGAAATGAATAGGGCTTAACAGCGCCTTCTTCTTTTTTTATCTTGACCGGGATCTCATAAGTATGGCTACAAAGAGAACTATGGAGCCTAGCTGAAAGCTTGACAAGGCCTAGCCGCCTTAGTGTATTCGGGCACCCAACCACTCGCGGAAAGAATGGGGCATTCAAAACCTGACATAGATTCCTTCTCCTAGGTTTGCTCTGAGGTAACCGCACGTCTTGATGCTGGCAGTCAAGAAGGCAAAGAGTTTACTTCGACTTCCGAAGTGTAAAGAGTTGACCTTCCTTCGCCTATCTAGAATTCTGCTACTGATTGGTTAAATAGTTCACATTCGCTTGGGAATACCAAAGAGAATGCAGTCGAGACAACCACAAGTGGAGGAACGAACGACACAGCATAGGCAATGTCCGGCCGTGTACACGTCTGGGCGTACATCAAGCTTCCAACAGCGGAAGCATATGGAATATCCTTCATCTGATCTTTCTCTATATCGCTCCTCTCTACAACCTCTAGCGTAGGAAAGGAGGTGCTACAAAGGCCAGAAGAAAAGCTGGCAACTTATTCTCAAAAGACCGATTACAGGCGACCTGATAGGATAGAAGTTTACTTGGAGTAAGCCCAGGGACAGTGACACCAAGGACTATTTGTTACCAGTCCTCCCAAGGGGAAAGTGCCAAAGAAGTTGCTTTTTGTCTCCTAAATGCCCAATATAAACTTAGGGATTGGAAAGGGTTACACGGTGTAGATGGGGGCAAAGGGTAGGAATGAGGTAACTAACGACCTAGCTATATAAGTTATGTTATTCTCAAAAGAAGCAGTTCCACGGTGGAGTAATAGGTACTCGGAGGTAGCAGTAGTATCTGTGTCTCCAAGGGAACAACAAAGGCATCTCAAATCATGGTATTCGGACGGGCAGTATTGCAGGCATGTAGGATGAGGAGAAAAGTAAGCTTCTAAGAATGCTTTGGTTACAGCAGAGTCACTCTGGGGTCTCAGAAAAAGAAAGGAGAAACTCTGCCTCGGTGGGAAGTCTCAATCTTGGAGGGAGAAAGTACTAAATGTGTGACAAATGGCATAGTATAGGTTTCAAAACAAGTTGCGGAAGGGCAGCCGAAGTGCGTGTGTTGTTCGTTGGCGCGTAGCTTCATTCGTGCATGGCTCTAGCCTTATTGAGGAATAAGTAGGGGTCTGGAATTGCTAACAGAAAGAGCAGCGGCCCGCCCCATACGAAATGCTTCTACGGTTAGCCTATGATGTACGACCATAGGTTCCGTGATTTGGAATCATCGTAAGGAGAGGGCTGGGGCTATGTTGGGACGAGATTGAACTTATCAATATACATTTCCTTTCCGTCAACTAAAGTCTGTTCCTTTCCTCCGTCAAAACGAAATGGCAATAACTCATCTCGGGCAAGAACCCTTAAAGGCAATAACTCGTTTCGTCTATCAGGTATTAGCTCATAAGGGTGGGTATAGGGAGCATGCTCTTCAATGCAGTCCACTCCTCATCCACTTCCTTCACCATATACATCCTTGTTAGCTTAACAGACTAACTTGTTCTTACAAGCGGATAGATTGTACGCAGCTCTAGGTCGTAGAATCTCATCTGCATACGACCATAAGTAAATGGATACCCATAAATATGGAACCGGCTTGCTGTCTGAACCTAGGCTTGCTTCTAGATATTAGGTAGGAATCTACTTAGATAGACGCAGAAGATGGAACTAAACTGTCTTAGATTGCTTTTTATCCTCTATACGATTATTACTATAGAATACCAATCCTCTACCTTGGTTACAGCAATAGAACTGCGCCTCCCCTTTATTTGCACTCAAAATTTTTATATGCGAATGCTCGATCTCCTGCTGCTAAGCTCAAATCTTATTCTAGTTGGGCATTTTAGCTGCCTTGTTCACGTGTTGAACACGGGCGCTGAAAGCCAGAGACATTAACCTACCTTTTTGAGAAAGATCAAAGGGACGCCTCGCAAAGACTACTCAGAGCAGGTTTCGTGCTCAAGACGAGACTCCTCATCTAAGTCAATAGATGGGGCAGATGGTTTCTCTCTTCACGAGTCGTCTGGCTCTCTATACTTACCCACCCTTTCCGACCCCCGAGCCGGCTACTGCTTTCTCAAATCATTCCCTTTTCTCTCATCTTTCGGCGAGATTTCTTTGCTAGCCAAGAAATTCTATTCAATAGTAGCGGCATTCTTTTCTTGACTATTTGCATCTTTCTTTAAGAGCTTTATTCGTTCCTGTTGTGAAATGAATAAATAATCAAGCCATTGCACGGACGAAGCTGTTAGTACGGTTAAGACATGCAAACTCCGTTTCAGTCCAATTTATCTAGGACTGATCCTGCTGTGTCCATGGCACATTTGGCTCTCTCCTGTTGATTATGTAGGATCTGATGGGCCGCTCTTAAAAATGTGAACGTAACCCTCGCTATTTAATCTCCGGCTATTAATATTGAGCCAAATGGGACAGAAGGTACTCTTATATAGAATCTGCTCTGACTGTTCTCGTAACCGGTGCTAGTGAAAACAAATGACATAGTTAAAGAAGAAGAGAATGCCCTGAGAGAAGAAAGGAAGTCAGGGAATGAGCAAGTGCTATGGCCAGAAGAAGTTGTTACAGAATAGGTTGCATCTAGCATACAACCAGTGGAGCCATAAGTTGTAGATATTCTATTAAATGGCTGAATCCGTTGTTCAATATTTTTGAACTTTGAAATCATACGCTGTCTCCATATCCGTTGTTCAAATAGCAGCTGCTTGGCTCTTTCCCGGTGGAAGCTTTGAAGGAATTGACTCCTTAGACTGTTGAATAAAAATAAAGAACTGCTCTTGGTCTACCCGCTGTGATTGAATCACTAACCGCAGTTGTGCTAGAATCAGATAGATCTGGGTGGAAGGTTTTCATTTGACATTAGAGCCGCTATTGAAGGAATTCCCGGGGAACTACAATTTTGTTTATGTAAAGATGAGATTCATTTTGAAAAGAATCCCAGATACATGGCTTACATACCCGGCCCAACATTTCTTGGAAAACAATCGAATCGACGGCTGGTTCTATTTACCTATATCTTCTGCTTTTAAAATGAAGACTAAGACAGGAGTTTCGTGGAAAATAAAGAAGCCTTGAATCGATGACTTAAGCCTCTTTCTTAGCTTAGGGCGTTTAAAGAGCGTGACTCTTTAGTGAAAAAAGGGCCCATTTGATTCCATTCATGAATTAGCCCACTATGAGTCTACTGCATTTAAAAAGAAAGATATAGAATTCTATAAGAATAGAGTATATCATTCGTGTTTCTGTTACAACACGGCGAAAGTAAATAGTTCGAATGAAGATAAAAAAAGAAACATTTTTAGGCTTTACACCTGGGGTTGTAGTTCAATCGGTCAGAGCACCGCCCTGTCAAGGCGGAAGCTGCGGGTTCGAGCCCCGTCAGTCCCGACGGATTCAATAAATACATCAATTCATCTCTCCATTTTCGGCGAAAAGGGGGACAGGGAGCATAATTTCATTCCCAACGGGGGATCTTTCTTTTTTCGTTTCGCATTTCTCATCAAACAAATAGGGGAATTCTCATTACTTCAACTAGTACCGATTGATGGGAGAGAGACATATGTGGATTAGTACAATTATGGGCGTATTCGGGATTTCAAGAGAGACTGGGTCTGGTTTTTCTCTTTTGCTTGGAGAGAGATTTGACTCTTTAAGAGAGTGCCACTAAAATCAATGGCCATCGGAATCACTTTCGTACCCAAGCACGGGATGCGACTTGGCTCCGAAACTAGTGTGCCAGTCTTACTTACTTCTCGCCCTTGGGGCTGCCCCTCTTCCATCGGTTGGAGATGGGGGTTCCCGGTTGTTTTAGTACTTATCATCTATTTGATCTCACCTGCCCGGCATGGCATGCCATCACTCTTCCGTTGTGAACTCCGTTTCACTCGTTCAGTTGTTAGTTCTTGTCCCCTTTCTGACCAGGAAAGTGAACCTTGCATAAGGATATCCCAGCTCGAAAGACATTTCCTTAAAAAAAGATCGTTTTTTTGGTTGGAAAATAAGGTATTTCATTCTCCGGCTATTTACTTTATAATAGCACTTCAAAGGTATAGCAGCTTATGAGGAAAAGCACCCTAGCCCAGTGAGTTCTTTTTTCCTACTACAGCTGAAAGCACTACGGTGAGACTGCCATCGCTCGATCTGACCAGAAATGAAAGATGAAATAGCTGGTCCAGCGATGACATTTCAGAAGTCTGGCACTACATTGCTTTATAGTCAAGAAAGATAGGAAAAACCTAACTAACCATAGGAAGAGGGGCATTCAGGTTTCAAATCCTGATCTATCAATAGGTGGTAGTATGTCCCGCCGTCGCCAGGAGAGGCTAGGCGCTACTTAAAGGCTGTAGCGAACAACCATCGGACAGCGAGAAAGCATCTGAACATCAGGCTAATACAAAGACAGACTTAGCCATAAAGCTGCGACTTAGCCTCTTTGGCATATCGCTGCCACCTATCCTTTGGCACCTAGAATCTTTGCTCACACGCCAAGAGCAAGAGCTGACCTTAGAGGTCTCCCCGACTTCTTCTTATAGCTACTTTACTTTAGGTCGAGGTTCTGAAAGAAGAGTTGGCGAAGTAAACAATTCCATCTTCCAACTGTTTTAAAAAGGACCGATAACTACATAGGGTTTGAGACTCACTTCCTTGAAAAGAGGTAGACGAGTTATGTAGGCTGTGACCGTTCAAGAGAAAATGGAGCGGTTGCTCAACCAAAGCCGGTCAAAGAATCGATTATATGCCTGATATTGCCAGAAGTGAAGTACAGAAGAGCATGAAATTCTATAGAAAATAGAAAAACTGAAGATGTTCATCTCCAAGCCTAGCCAACTACCACTGAAACAGAGGTCGACCGCATAGACAGAACTGGTTGTGATTCCCGCCTTCGGGATAGGAAGACTCAACCCTTCCTTCCAATACTAATTATACAGACGGATGGGCTTACCTCCAATACAAGACATCCATCATACCCGATTCTCCGAAAAAGAGTGTAGATTCGCCGAGGAGAAAGAGAGGTGGAGCTATGCTATGGTATGCCTCTTTAAGCGCTAGTATTGATGGGAGTAGTCGGTGCTATGGCAGTGGTTTGCCTCCTAAATAGGACGATTTATCAGTGAGGATCCACATCGGTAGTTGTTGGCTGTTATGCGTCTTGTGCTGATCTGGTAACTGTTATGAATGTGGAGGAGTGGGGGAACCAAAGGGCACTTTCCTATACCACAAAGAATAGAATTTAGATCTTCAAAAAGCATGTTTGAAGGACCCACAGGGCGGTAACTAGAAGGGAGGAGATCCCGTTCTTTTATAGAAGTAGCTCTTTTCTTTGTTCTCCTATTGTGACTTACTGTATTGTTGTAACATTAGTGGATGAACTACGGAATGTCTACTAAGAGAATAACTCCTATGAAGAAGGTCAAC